CACAAAGCGAGAAGAGTAATTGATCAAATTCGTGGGCGGTCCTATGAAGAAACACTTATGATACTAGAACTTATGCCTTATCGAGCATGTTATGCCATTTTAAAATTGGTTTATTCTGCAGCAGCAAATGCTAATCACAATAAGGGTTTGAACGAAACAAGTTTAATCATTAGTAAAGCCGAAGTTAACGAGGGCACAACTGTGAAAAAATTAAAGCCCCGGGCTCGAGGCCGAGGTTATCCTATAAAAAGATCCACTTGTCATATAACTATTGTATTGAAAGATATATCTTTAGATGAAGAGGAAGAAATAGATAAAAGGAAATTCTATAAATTAGAGCTGAGGAATACTTAAAGGAAGAATATTTTATATTATAAAAAATACAAATACGCTATATTATGTTATGCTTAAAAAAAATCGAATGAATAAAAAAAAAATACAAACAGATGTCACGTTTCACGATATATATAGTAGTGGGGGATTATGGGACAAAAAATAAATCCACTTGGTTTCAGACTTGGTGCAACCCAAGGTCATCATTCTCTTTGGTTTGCACAACCAAAAAATTATTCAAAGGATCTACAAGAAGATCAAAAAATACGAGATTGTATCAAAAATTATGTGCAAAATAATATGAAAATATCCTCTAATGTAGAGGGAATTGCACGTATAGAGATTCAAAAAAGAATCGATTTGATTCAGGTCATAATCTATATGGGATTCCCCAAGTTATTAATAGAAGACAGGACTCGAAGAATCGAAGAATTACAGACGCATGTACAAAAAGAACTCAATTGTGTAAACCGAAAACTCAACATTGCTATTACAAGAATTGCAAATCCTTACGGGCACCCCAATATTCTTGCAGAATTTATAGCCGGACAATTAAAGAATAGAGTTTCATTTCGCAAAGCAATGAAAAAAGCTATTGAATTAACTGAACAGGCAGGTACAAAAGGGATTCAAGTACAAATTGCAGGGCGTATCGACGGAAAAGAAATTGCACGTGTTGAATGGATCCGAGAAGGTAGAGTTCCTCTACAAACCATTCGAGCTAAAATTGATTATTGTTCCTATGCAGTTCGAACTATCTATGGGGTATTAGGCATCAAAATTTGGATATTTGTAGACGAGGAATAATAAGAACTTACTTGACTTATATTTAGTTAGATCTGGTGATAAAACAAAAAATGGCAAACTCTTTCATTCTTTTTCTGGTAAATAATAAAAAAAAAAAGAACAATTCTATAAGGTTGAATAAAAATTCGATTAATCATTTGATATAATTGCTATGCTTAGTGTGTGACTCGTTGGTTTTTTTAGGGTTGGGATTCAAAAAAATGGACAGCCCATAGTACAAACTGATAACTATAGAACTAATAACCAACTCATCACTTCGTGTTATCTGGATAGAAAGAACCAGTCAAGATATGATATATAAGTCATATCATTGTAGCAACTGAAATCTTTTTTACATAAACAAAAAAAAAAAAAAAAACAATCTGATTATGGGTTGTAAAGCAATATATTATGGGTTGTAAAGCAATATAAAGTATACAGATAAATGGAAGGGTGAGAGAAAGATAGAAAAAGAATATTAATGATATAGAATTCTAATATGTAAGGTCTATGAGTCATCTCATATAAAGGGAATGTAATAAAGCATCAATACTGATTGATCCATAATTAGACAAATCCGTGCATAGAACAAAAAATCAAGAGCCCCGAGCCAATAAAGACTGAGAAGGTTGACTCAAGAATAAATTTAATTTGAGGCTCCGTTGTAAAATTCAGACCTAATCATTAATCGAGAAGTGGTGGGAACGACAGAACCTGTGAATGCATAAGATTCTATTGAAAACGAATCCTAATGATTCATTGAGTAGGATGGCGAAACGAACCAGAAACCTATTCATTTATTCTGAGAGGTCATGTCATAGACTAATCTTACAACTGAATGTTGAAAGAGTAAATATTCGCCCGCGAATTTTTTTTATTTATAAATTTTAGTCGATTCGAAATAAAAGGAAAAACAAAATAAAGATTCATTATAGCGTTCTACCAAAACGACATTATCTATAAATAGAATACGTGTTAAATTATATATTAAAACACAAAAAATTTCTAATTTATAATTGATTAGATCAAATTTCAAAGAATCCCACGATTCCATATATTATTAACCGTGTATTTTTTTTGTTTAATTTTTTTTAATTGTTTAATTCGCGAGGAGCTGGATGAGAAGAAACTCTCGTGTCCGGTTCTGTAGTAGAGATGGATGGAATTACTAAACAACCATCAACTATAACCCCAAAAGAACCAGATTCCGTAAACAACACAGAGGAAGAATGAAAGGAATATCTTATCGAGGTAATCGTATTTGCTTCGGTAGATATGCTCTTCAAGCGCTTGAACCCGCTTGGATCACATCTAGACAAATAGAAGCAGGGCGGCGAGCAATGACACGAAATGCACGCCGCGGTGGAAAAATATGGGTACGCATATTTCCAGACAAACCTGTTACAGTAAGACCTACAGAAACACGTATGGGTTCGGGGAAAGGATCTCCCGAATATTGGGTAGCTGTCGTTAAACCCGGTAGAATACTTTATGAAATGAGCGGAGTAGCAGAAAATATAGCTAGAAGGGCTATTTCAATAGCGGCATCTAAAATGCCTATACGAACTCAATTCATTCTTTCTGGATAGGAATGTAGAAACAAACGAAAGGGGTTTTGGGGATGAAAAAAAAACAATTGCAGGTTTCTTTTTTTGTTTTGAACAAATAATATTTCTTTTTTTTATTTATACCTTTGCTTTGCATTGAAAAAGAAAAAACCGATAAAAAAAAAATGATATGATTCAACCTCAAACCCATTTGAATGTAGCGGATAACAGCGGGGCCCGAGAATTGATGTGTATTCGAATCATAGGAGCTAGTAATCGACGATATGCTCATATTGGTGACATTATTGTTGCTGTAATCAAGGAAGCAGTACCAAATACACCTCTAGAAAGATCGGAAGTGGTCCGAGCTGTCATTGTACGTACTTGTAAAGAACTCAAACGCGACAACGGTATGATAATACGATATGATGACAACGCTGCGGTTGTTATTGATCAAGAAGGAAATCCAAAAGGAACCCGAATTTTCGGCGCGATCGCCCGGGAATTAAGACAGTTAAATTTCACTAAAATAGTTTCATTAGCACCTGAAGTATTATAGGGGAAGACCTTAATATAGTATTTGAATGAAATTGATTCAATTTATTTAATTAATTAGTAAATTGTTTATCTATCACGTATATATCTTTAATAATTCATAAATATTAAAAAATTCAGAAAAAAAGAAAAAGAGCATGTTGATTATATCAAAATTCGGGGGAAACAAAAATCTTAGTTTATCATGAGTAAAGACACTATTGCTGACATAATAACCTCTATACGAAATGCTGACATGAATAAAAAAAGAACAGTTCGAATACCATCTACTAACATCACTGAAAATATTGTTAAAATCCTTTTACAAGAAGGTTTTATTGAAAACGTGAGAAAACATCAAGAAAGCAATAAATATTTTTTGGTTTTAACCCTACGACATAGAAGAAATAGGAAAGGACCATATAGAACTGTTTTAAATTTAAAACGGATCAGTCGACCCGGTCTACGAATATATTCTAACTATCAACGAATTCCTAGAATTTTAGGCGGAATGGGGGTTGTAATTCTTTCTACTTCTCGAGGTATAATGACAGATCGAAAGGCTCGACTAGAAGGAATCGGCGGAGAAGTTTTGTGTTATATATGGTAATCTTTCTAATAGCCGACACGGTCATATTTGTGAAAAAAGAGAAAGGACAAGTTTATAATATTATCCCTCTTACATTAGTTGATACTTCAAAGCGGTTTTACCTGGAATGCAACAACAAAAATGGATTCATGAGGGTTTAATTACTGAACAACTTACCGATGGTATGTATCTTCCGGATTCGTTTAGATAACAAAAAAATTATTCTGGTTTTTGTTTCGTAAAGGATTTCATCTAGTTTTATACGTATACTACCAGGAAATAGACTAAAAATTGAGGTAAGTCCTTATGATTCAACCAAAGGGCGTATAATTTAGAGACTCCAAAGCAAAGAATTGAATGATTAGGCGGTTTTTTCAATTTCAACATTCTTTCGTGAGGATACAATTCGAAATTCAAAATTTCAAGAAACTTATTTTCTTCCAATAAGTAGATTCGGAATTAAAAAAAGGAATGACAAATATGAAAATAAGGGCCTCCGTTCGTAAAATTTGTGAAAAATGTCGATTGATCCGTAGGCGGGGACGAATTATAGTAATTTGTTCTAACCCGAGACATAAACAAAGACAAGGATAATCTTTCTAAAACAAAAAGACTCTCGAAATCGAAAGGACCCGATGTACAGATGTACAAATAAATAAATAAGTAAAAAAAAAAATAAATAAATAAGTAAAAAAAAAAAAAAAGAATAAGGATCTGTTTTGACATGAAATGGATATATCCATATATCTCTGACTTATATTTATGAGATGATAAAATATGGCAAAACCTATACCAAAAATCGGTTCGCGTAGAAATAGACGTATTGGTTCACGTAAGAATACACGTAGAATCCCCAAGGGAGTTATTCATGTTCAAGCAAGTTTCAACAATACCATTGTGACTGTTACAGATGTACGGGGTCGAGTAATTTCTTGGTCCTCTGCCGGGGCTTGTGGATTCAAGGGTACAAGAAGGGGTACGCCATTTGCCGCTCAAACCGCAGCAGGAAATGCTATTCGGACAGTAGTGGATCAAGGTATGCAACGAGCAGAAGTTATGATAAAAGGCCCGGGTCTCGGAAGAGATGCGGCATTAAGAGCTATTCGTAGAAGTGGTATACTATTAAGTTTCATACGGGATGTAACTCCTATGCCACATAATGGCTGTAGGCCTCCTAAAAAAAGACGTGTGTAAAAATAAACATTGAAGAG